AACTAACTCACGCTCTGTAGGATTTGAACCCACGACATCGGGTTTTGGAGACCCGCGTTCTACCGAACTGAACTAAGAGCGCTTTCTTATGCTTATGACAGGGGATACAACTGTTAGTATAAAAAACGGAAAATTATGTACAATTTGAATCGTTCTCAATTAATCCTCGTTACTGTCCATAGAAGAAGTAATAGGTAGGGATGACAGGATTTGAACCCGTGACATTTTGTACCCAAAACAAACGCGCTACCAAGCTGCGCTACATCCCTTTTTTTCAAATTGTTGGGCAGTCTCATTCTACAAAATACCTGTCTTGTTTTCCATATCTTCATTTTTTCCTCCATCTATATACAATTTTCTTATCATTTCATTTCTTCTCTTCCTTTTGGTTTCATATAAGAAAATCTTATACATATCATAAATATAAGAATTATATACATCTGAAACCTAACGTATAAAAAAGTTTTATCAGTAATGTTCAGGAACAGGGGATTAGATGAAAATCTCATCTATTGATTAATTGTACATATCTATTTTAGCATTTAGTTCGGAATTCTGTGTAAAATAAATACAAATGATCTTGAACTACAACATCTGACCATATACACATATGTATTACAATCCATAGGAAAGGAGGATTTTCAATGCGAGATATAAAAACATATCTCTCCGTAGCACCTGTGCTAAGTACTCTATGGTTTGGGTCTTTAGCAGGCCTATTGATAGAGATTAATCGTTTATTCCCGGATGCCTTGTCATTCCCATTTTTTTGATTCTAGTTATTGATTATGTGAAGAAATGAATAAAATTAGAGATACAATTCTACATGACTCAAATTTCGAATTTCCTCCCTCCTTTTTCAGTTCTTTCATTTCAGTTCCTTAGCTTTAGGATAGGGAGAAAAGAAAAAAGTGTATGGAACCTCAACAAAAATGTGATAGATCGAAGATCGAATTTGGGAGACCTAAAATTTAAATGTGGATCCAGTCTAGGGAGGGTTCCGCGAAATCATAGCATAGAAAGAAGATACTTAAATTAAATAAGAATAATAATTTAGTGGATTTAGGATAGGAACAATTGATAGTTAGAAAGAAATTGTATTACTTAATTATTACTTCATAAAATTATTATTTTATTACTCTATAAAATATAAAATGAAAATTTTTACTTAATTACATTAATATTCATTTTTAAATTTGAATAAATAAGAATTTTATGATAATTGCAACGAAATTTTTAGAAAATTCCATTTCTAGTTAGTAACTTCTATTTAATTTATTTTTGTTTTCTTCTTCCTCAGCTCGGATCGAAAATGTAAGAGTTAAGCCGATACAAAATTCAAAGGGGGTTTATGGCTAAGGGTAAGGATGTAAGAGTTATAGTTATTTTAGAATGTACCAGTTGTGCCCGAAATGATGTCAATAAGGAATCGCCGGGTATTTCTAGATATATTACTCAAAAGAATCGACACAATACGCCTGGTCGATTAGAATTGAGAAAATTTTGTCGCTATTGTCACAAGCATACGATTCATGGGGAAATCAAGAAATAGATTGAACGGAACACATGTGTTCTTTTCAAGTCAAAGAAGAAAAAGAGCTTAACATATATTTAATTTTCATTTTTAATATAGAATATGAATAATGTGTATACATTATGCATACAAATCAAAGCCTATTTTGGTAGGATCTGAAGTAAATAAAATAAAGAAATAGAATTTTAGAGATAAGGAATAAACCATGGATAAATCCAAACAATCTTTTCGTAAATCCAAGCAATCTTTTCGCAAATCCAAACGATCTTTTCGTAGGCGTTTGCCCCCAATTAGATCGGGGGATCGAATCGATTATAGAAACATGAGTTTAATTAGTCGATTTATTAGTGAACAAGGGAAAATATTATCTAGACGGGTGAATAGATTGACTTTGAAACAACAACGATTAATTACTATTGCTATAAAGCAAGCCCGTATTTTATCTTTGTTACCCTTTCTTAATAATGAGAGACTATTTAAGAATAAAAAATCGGAGTCAATCCCCCGAACTCGAATTACTCGTCCTAGAAAAAAAAAATAGACATACTCCTCAATTGACTCCAAATTCCAATTGTAACTCAAGCTCAGATGTGTTTTTTGTTCGAAAAGGCCTAGAATCTAGAAGAGTGGGTTCCAGTGTTAAAAGAAAAAAAAAATTCCCATTTTTTTTTTAACATGTTCGTTCATTCCTATTACTTATTTTTTTTTAAGTGATTTTTATTCTATCTTCCCGGAGAAGTCACTCCGGGGAATTCTGTTTCGTTTCAATCATTCCTTTACTGTACATGACTTTATAATCTACTTTATTTGAATTTGATTTGATGATCTTGTTGGAAATCATGTAAAGACAATTCTTATTTGATATAGCTATTTGTGCAGGTATTTTACGATTAAGAAGCAATTGCTTCTTGTACAGATTATGTATTAATCTACTATAACTATACAATACCGACTTTTCACGAGTTATTGCATTTATCCGAGTGATCCACAAACGACGAAAATCCCTCTTTTGCCTACCTCTATCTCGATGAGAGGAAGCCAAAGCTCTAATTTTTTGTTGAGTAATCGTTCGAATAAGTCTCGAATGAGCCCCTCTAAAGGTTGACGCAAAAAAACGAATTTTTGTTCGACGTCTACGAGCTATATATCTCCGTCTAACTCTTGTCATTGAATCAAATTAAACCTTAATGAATAACTAATTGATTTCTATTCTTTCAGCCATCCTTTTATCCCCCTTGGTCGATGAATAACAAAACGGATTATTCCGATATGTAAAATATGAATTCGAATGGCTTTTGCTACTATAACCTTCCTTACCACCATTTTTTATTCCTTTCAGGCATTTCACCTGAAAATAATAAATTCTAATGATACTAAAAAAAAGTGGGTTCCTTCGTTTCTATGGTTATTTCTTAAACGGCGAGGTCCTCTCTATACACCGGAGCTTCTTCTTTCATTTAATCAAATGGTATTGTGAACTTGTATAGTTCACACTCTTTGGCTCTACCCATCAATTATCAATTCTAGAGTAATAGCTCTTTTCACAATAAGAGTTATCTATACAGTAACGGCATTTAATTAGGAAAGTTGGCTAGGTAGCTGACCCTCTTAGTCCGTTCTTTTAACAATGGGAGCATAATCTTTTTGCTTCTTATGATACCATTTCCTCCGCTTAATGGATAACTATTTACTACCTATGGGGAATTGCTTTTCATCTCAAATTTAGGTGATTGGATTTACACCAATGGAAACCATAAATTCCATACACAATACACAATATAGATATATGAAAAATCTTTTCCATTTACTCTATTCATTGGTACCGTTCAGTAATACTGGAAAAATTTTCTCATTTGTATTTGTTCGAACTCATGATCTGAACGAGTCGCACATACACCCTAGTACATGTTCCTCGACGCTGAGGACATTCTCTAAGAGCGGGAGATTTCGTAACATTTCTTATTGGCTGTCTTGCATTTCTAATAAGTTGTTTAATAGTTGGCATGTCGTATATATATATATACGTTGTATATATAATTAGAAATTAGAATGGAATGGGTTGGTTTAGATCGATCTTAACCTGAGAATTAATCTGATAATTAATGATTATCAATTTTTTCTATTCAATATAAAATCACAGAAAATTCAATTACGGTTTGAAATAGATTTACAATAAAAAATCCTCGAAATCCTCAGGATCCGCCCCTACAAGATCAACAATGCCGTGAGCTTGGGCTTCTGTTGCTGACATAAAAATATCTCTTTCCATGTCTTGGGCTACAACCCAAAGAGGCATACCTGTTCTTTGTACATAAACCTTTGTGAGGGTTTCGCGAAGTTTCACTATCTGTCTCGTTTCCCTGAAAAAGTCCCCTGATCTTCCGTCATAAAAAGAACTAGCAGGTTGATGAATCATAATCCTAACCTAATGTTATTGATATAACGGGTTCTTCTATCTCGCATGATTGGGCTAAATTAAAGGATAAAAAAATAAAAAGAAGAAAATGGAATTGAACAACCGTACGGGCATTTCTATGTTGCATACGGCTCCGCAATGGAATTTACTTTATTCTTCTCTTCTATTCTATCGAAGAAATATAATTTATCTGATTCAGATCGTTGAATTATCCATTTACCACCCTTCCTTTCGTAGGAGTAAAAAATACTATGATGGTTCTGTTGCTTTATAGATATCTTATCTATGATTTAGCAATCCCAAAGTTCCCTTCTGATACGATAAAATAAGGAAAATTTATTTTTTTTTTTCGTACTCTTTCATAAGATGAATATCAAAAAGAGACTTCTGGTGTGGAAGAAAAAAAGTTTGTGACGCTGAAATGTACTCCTGACACATAAAATCAACATACTCTTTGTTTCATACTACTATTTCGATACAAAATCTCATGTTATGAAAAAACAATAAAATAAAATAATGGTTTGTTTAGATCGAACTCGAAGTGCCATGCTATTATTACTTATTATTCATATTCAATATGGCGAAGGCATAGTGTTTCTTTTTTTTTTTTCAAATCAAAACTCATTGGCGCCAAGCGTGAGGGAATGCTAGACGTTTGGTAATTTCTCCTCCGACCAGGATGAAAGATGCCATCGAAGCGGCTATTCCCATGCATATTGTATGCACGTCGGGCGTCACAAATTGCATAGTATCAAAAATAGCTATTCCTGATATTACCCATCCGCCGGGAGAGTTTATAAATAAATAAAGATCCCTAGTCTGATCTTCTATACTGAGATATACCATGAGACCAACAATAGTATTCGAGATCTCCTCCTTGACCTCTTGTCCTAAAAAAAGTAATCTTTCTCGATAAAGTCGGTTGATTAGGACAAAATCCTATCCTTTAGTCCTTTAGGAGCCGTACACGCACCTTTGGATGCATACGGTTCAAAATAAAAATGAAATGGAGAAAAAAGAATCAATGTGTCGATTCTTGTTCTATTTCTTTTTTCTTTAACTTAATAGGTTTTTCTAAAAAAAACGTTTTTCTTCCATTTTTCAAAAAACATGAGATGTGTTCTCGCTTCCTTACCTATAAAAAAAAGAATTTATTGAACTTATTGAAATTGAACTAATCTCTCTCATTGATGTATTATTTCATCGATATTCAAATCACGATGCAATTTTCTTGTTCCTGAATGGGCCCTTGCAATTCTTTTAGGTTCATGTTCTACTCCGGGAAAAGATCTGTCCGAATTTTATTTGCACATATAGGGCAAATAATCTCAGTACCACTTCTTTTTTTTTTTCAATTCGTTTCATGTCTTTTCCCAACTCAACTATTTGATGTATTCATCATGCTATTCTGTTGGTTATTGGTTGGACGTTTGAAATCACTCTTATAGTAACTCATCTTACTTATAGTAATATAGTAAGGATAAGAATCCTTTATAATACAAGTAATAATCATACATATATTACCAATTTGGTATTTTCTGAACGGAGCCTGAATACTTTATTTTTATTTTTCCAAGTGAACCATAAATCCTCCTAATTGATAATATGGATCCCAAAATGCAAATATAAATAAATTGATCTAATTACACTTCACGCTCCGAATGATTGATGCTTCCCTCAATACAATATTTCTTGGGCGAAACAGAGGATATCTCGATCGGGGGAGAAAACGGGTAAATTCCATATGACTCAATATGTCTGACAAGTCGCACTATAACTCAACCCAAATTGCATCTTCCTCTCCGGGATTCCGGAAAGGTACTTTTGGAACACCAACGGGCATTAATTTAAAGACAAAATTGAGTACTATACTTCGCGTTAATATGGAAACGTAACAATGGCTTTATCATCTTTATCTCTTTTTCTCTTTCTTTATTGTATTTTTTTATACATAGATTTTTATACATAGATTGAAAGATTTATATTGAAAGGTTTATAGAGTAAGACAGAATGAATAAAGAGAAAATTTAACTAACGTATCAATCGTTGGAATGATAAACAAGTATCTATGTATTTGTTTCCCGAAAGTAGGAGTAATCCTCCCATTGCGTATTGGTACTTATCGGGTATAGAATAGATCCGCTTCTCTTTGTTCTTACGAACAGAATTTTTACCTTATTTTCAATGGAACGGAATAAATATTAACCTTTTTTCATACAGAATCTACTGAAAAGTTAGGTACATAGTATAGTCTTTTCCAATTCCAATGCGATAAAATAAAGTGACATAATGTCTAGTTTTTTTTTGATAAAGGGGTATTTCCATGGGTTTGCCTTGGTATCGTGTTCATACTGTCGTATTGAATGATCCTGGTCGATTACTTTCGGTCCATATAATGCATACAGCCCTAGTTGCTGGTTGGGCTGGTTCGATGGCTTTATACGAATTAGCGGTTTTTGATCCCTCTGACCCCGCTCTCGATCCAATGTGGAGACAAGGTATGTTCGTTATACCCTTCATGACTCGTTTAGGAATAACCAATTCGTGGGGTGGTTGGAGTATTTCAGGGGGAACTATAACGAATCCAGGTATTTGGAGTTATGAAGGTGTGGCAGGGGCACATATTGTGTTTTCTGGTTTGTGCTTCTTGGCAGCTATCTGGCATTGGGTGTATTGGGACCTAGAAATATTCTGCGATGAACGTACGGGCAAACCTTCTTTGGATTTGCCTAAGATCTTTGGAATTCATTTATTTCTCTCAGGGTTGGCTTGCTTTGGTTTTGGCGCATTTCATGTAACAGGTTTGTATGGTCCTGGAATATGGGTGTCCGATCCTTATGGACTAACCGGAAAAGTACAACCTGTAAGTCCTGCATGGGGCGCGGAAGGCTTTGATCCTTTTGTTCCCGGAGGAATTGCCTCTCATCATATTGCAGCGGGTACATTGGGCATATTAGCGGGCTTATTCCATCTTAGTGTCCGTCCGCCTCAACGTCTATACAAAGGATTGCGTATGGGCAATATTGAAACTGTACTTTCCAGTAGTATCGCTGCTGTTTTTTTTGCAGCTTTCGTTGTTGCTGGAACTATGTGGTATGGTTCAGCAACAACTCCAATCGAATTATTTGGTCCCACTCGTTATCAGTGGGATCAAGGATACTTTCAGCAAGAAATATACCGAAGAGTTAGCGCCGGACTAGACGAAAATCTAAGTTTATCGGAAGCTTGGTCTAAAATTCCCGAAAAATTAGCTTTTTATGATTACATTGGTAATAATCCGGCAAAAGGAGGATTATTCAGAGCAGGGTCAATGGATAACGGGGATGGAATAGCTGTTGGATGGTTAGGGCACCCTGTCTTTAGAGATAAAGAAGGGCGCGAGCTTTTTGTACGTCGTATGCCTACTTTTTTTGAAACATTTCCGGTGGTTTTGGTGGATGGAGACGGAATTGTGAGAGCCGATGTTCCTTTTAGGAGAGCAGAATCAAAGTATAGTGTTGAACAAGTAGGTGTAACTGTTGAGTTCTATGGTGGTGAACTCAATGGAGTCAGTTATAGTGATCCTGTGACTGTTAAAAAATATGCTAGACGTGCCCAATTAGGTGAAATTTTTGAATTAGATCGGGCTACTTTGAAATCTGATGGCGTTTTTCGTAGCAGTCCAAGGGGTTGGTTTACTTTTGGTCATGCTACGTTTGCTTTGCTCTTCTTTTTCGGACACATTTGGCATGGCGCTAGAACCTTGTTCAGAGATGTTTTTGCTGGTATTGATCCAGATTTGGATGCTCAAGTGGAATTTGGAGCATTCCAAAAAATAGGAGATCCAACTACAAGGAGACAAGTAGTCTGATACAAGATTGCTCTGGTATCTTTCGCCTCTTTTTTTTTATTTGACATAGGGTTAGAGTACTTAAGAAATCTTGACTTGAATCACTATCTTTTCCTTTTCTTTATCTTTATATTTTATACTATATGGTAAATGATGCCAAATGAATAGGTGTGGAAGCTATAATTGTAAACCACGATCGAATCTATGGAAGCATTGGTTTATACATTCCTTTTAGTCTCTACTTTAGGGATAATTTTTTTCGCTATCTTTTTTCGAGAACCGCCTAAGGTTCCAACTAAAAAAGTAAAATAATTTTTTATTATTTCAATTGAAGTAATGAGTCTCCCTACCCTATATGGGAGACTCATTACTTCAACTAGTCCCCGTGTTCTTCGAATGGATCTCTTAGTTGTTGAGAGGGTTGCCCAAAAGCGGTATATAAGGCGTACCCAGTAAAGCTTACAAGTAAACCAGATATAAAGATGGCGATTAGGGTTGCTATTTCCATTTTTAGACAATTTCAAGATCACAATACAATGGATCTATAATAAGATCGTTTATTTACAACTACAACGAAATGGTATACAAAGTCAACAGATCTCAACCAATGATTAAATAAATAGGATTTATGGCTACACAAACCGTTGAGGATAGTTCTAGATCTGGGCCAAGACGAACTACCGTAGGGAATTTATTGAAACCACTGAATTCGGAATATGGTAAAGTAGCTCCGGGCTGGGGGACTACACCACTAATGGGGGTCGCTATGGCCCTATTTGCGGTATTTCTATCTATTATTTTGGAAATTTATAATTCTTCCGTTTTACTGGATGGAATTGCAATGAGTTAACTTTAATAAGAACTATGAAGTACTAGTAAAAAAAAAATTACTTTACTTAAACTTAAAACTTTGATTTCTAGACCATTCTGGTAGTTCGACCGTGGAATTTATTTGTTTCGGTATCTCCGGAATATGAGTGTGTGACTTGTTATAATTGATCCTATTAATAATACAGAGAATAGTTCTGTCATCTCTATCAAGATGAGTCTATTTCGTCGGATAATTATTCTAGTATCTGGAACACGAAATCCATGTAATATAGAATAGATCAAGAAAAGAAATACGAAAACTATGATTCATAACTAATATTCGGACCTCGAAACCGGACTCCAAAAATTCCAAATAAATATTTCTTAAATCAAATGATTTTTCTTCTTTCAGACTTACTTTTTTTTTTACCGAAGGACAACTCCTTTTCTAGATCTAGATTTTGTTGAGTCATAACATACATTCATTGAATAAGTGATTATGAAAGTGTTCTTACTTAGAGAACCCTTGAGTTTAGCTTGGCTTTATTAAATCATCGTGGTTCTAGTATGAATCTGGAGTTTCAATTGATTCATGGGATCTCAACAAGTGAATTCCTATACCAAATATATATATAAGTGAATTCCTATACCAAATATATATATATAATAGTTAAAAAAGATAAATAAATAGTTAAATAAGAGTCAATACACATTACAAAAAAAAAAAACAAGAAATCAAATTAAAAATAAATAAATAGGAAAGAGAAGATTCAAGAGGCCTGTAATAATCAACATCAAAAAAGACGGACGAGCCAACTTGATATTTTTAGGCCTTATCATACAAAAAATACAAAGAATAGATTTCCAATTTTTTTTACTTCGTATCTTTGGGTCGGAGTAAATCAAGCGGCTAAGCTAAGAAGTTTTGAACTTTCTATTACATATCTGTTGAAATCAACATTTGTATGTTTCTGCTTGAGCCGTACGAGATGAAATTCTCATATACGGTTCTCCGAGGGGAGTTTCTTGGTTTTGGGTTACCTATCTCAATAAAGTATATGATTGGTTTGAGGAACGTCTCGAGATTCAGGCGATTGCAGATGATATAACTAGTAAATATGTTCCTCCTCATGTCAACATATTTTATTGTTTAGGGGGGATCACACTTACTTGTTTTTTAGTACAAGTAGCTACAGGTTTTGCTATGACTTTTTACTACCGTCCAACTGTTACAGAGGCTTTTTTATCTGTTCAATACATAATGACTGAGGCCAACTTTGGTTGGTTAATCCGATCAGTTCATCGATGGTCGGCTAGTATGATGGTTCTAATGATGATTCTTCACGTATTTCGTGTGTACCTTACAGGTGGATTTAAAAAACCCCGCGAATTAACTTGGGTTACAGGTGTG